AAAGTATTTACTCCAAGGAGTAATCCTAGAATCCCGTCAGTTTTTTGGATTTGGAGAAGTGCAGATTTTCAAGAACGAGAATCTTATGATATGTTGGGAATTCTTTATAATAATCACCCGCGCCTTAAACGTATTTTGATGCCTGAAAGTTGGATAGGCTGGCCTTTACGTAAGGATTATATTACTCCCAATTTCTATGAAATACAAGATGCCCATTGAATGATAAAAAACGAATATTTACTTATATGCTAAATGACACGATTCCAGATTTCAAGTCGAGGGATATTTTTATCCTCTGTTCTAGATGAAACAGAGTAACCGGATCCTAATTCATATTATTGGCGAGCTAAGAAGGGGCTTCATGGATATTCCACAATTTGTAAGATATCATATCCATTTCGGATGGGCGGGGGCAATAGAATAAATCAAAAGGGGTTCTATGCTACGAACTTTGTACCGCGCATATCCGTTAAATAGATCCCGTAAAGTAACATAAGTAATAAATGAGAGTGAAGAAATAGAATATGAAAGAAAATAAGAAATGAAATCCAGCAAAAAGAGTCGAATTTTAAATTTAATTTGTACTGTATCTGAAATCTGAAATACATTCTACCTATTCCTATCCTCCAACTCCTCTAGACTTTTGTGGGTTTTTAACCAACTAACTTCTTCATATCTTATGAAGAATTACCATTCTTTTTGAATGAAAAAAAGGGGGCGTAATAATATAAATAAAAAAAGAAAAGGGAACATAATCTAATTTTTTTACCATCTGGACAGACTATCTACAAAAAAAGAGGTATATATCCATAAATCTAAATGAATAAGTATGTATCATGTTCTAGACTATTAAAAAATATGTATCCTGACCCATTCTTATGAATTGGAATGAATACCCATACATTAATCACGTGTCAGGAACCAGATTTGAACTGGTGACACGAGGATTTTCAGTCCTCTGCTCTACCAACTGAGCTATCCCGACTACTTTTGGCATTGTACATTATTCTACTGGAGGACCTACGTTTCTGTCAATTAAAGGGACTAAAAAAGGATTAAATCTTACATAGTCCCTGGAATTTCTTGGGTCTTAAAAAAAAGAAAAGAAGACTTTGTTTGATTTTATAAGTGTAAGGGTAATGGTATGGACTGTGAATAATTCAATATCAATAATGGGGATTACTTGTCCATATATGTGGATTTGTGCGTGTCTCGTATCTACCAAAAACTTAAATACAAGCATGTCCCTCCGGACCTTTTTGTTTTGTGAAATAGTAGAGTAAATGAAAATAGTTAGTGAAGTAAAATGCGCGCGTTTTTATTGGGGATAGAGGGACTTGAACCCTCACGATTTCTAAAGTCGACGGATTTTCCTCTTACTATAAATTTCATTGTTGCCGATATTGACATGTAGAACGGGACTCTCTCTTTATTCTCGTCCGATTAATCATTTTTTTTCCAAATGATAAATCAGATTATGGAGTGAATGATTTGCTCACTGAATATCTGATTCTTCCTTCAACTTGGGTTGGCATAGATTCACAATAACTCTTAATTTTCCCATAGAATTTTAGAATTTATATATATATATAAATTCTAGATTAAGGTCATGATTATGATTAATCATTTGATTTGATATGTCAGTATATATATACGTATGTATTAGGTATATAAGGTAATCCTCTAATTTCGATAGAGGGATTCCCGTTACCAACACAAACAACTCCATTCGTTAGAACAGCTTCCATTGAGTCTCTGCACCTATCCTTTTTCGAAATTGAAAATTTATATATTTTATTTATATATAAATAAGAAAAATCTTTCTCAAAATAAGGATTTGGCTCAGGATTGCCCATTTTTAATTCCAGGGTTTCTCTGAATTTGGAAGTTACCACTTAGTAGGTTTCCATACCAAGGCTCAATCCAATCAAGTCCGTAGCGTCTACCAATTTCGCCATATCCCCCTTTGATTTCAGATTTGAGACCGGGATTTCGTTCGTTGTGTTATGATCCCATCCCACCCACTACCTTTTATGAACCGTCGAGTTCATTAAATACTTCTTCCTCTATCGAAAAAGTATATACTTGCTTTTTTACCCATCTTCTCTCATTTCATCTCTATGGAATAAACTATATTTGTTTTTGATCGAATCAAAAATGATTTTATCATTGATGTATTCACAATTCAATATGGACAGATATATCTACATCTAATCTATATGTCCTCGCTTTTTATATTTTTACAGCCCGGTTTAGAATACTAGAACGATCGATACTTATTTTTTTCGTACTATCTTATCCTTTTTATGGTCTGAATGAAACCAGAAAGGTGTCTCATTATGATCTAGATTCAATCTTTATTCTATTCTTTCTTTAGCTTTATTTTATCTTTTTTTTTTCTTAGGTAAATTCGAAATTCTATATTATATAAATAAAATAAAATTATATAAAGAAAATAAAAGTAAATGAAATATGCAAAATAATGATGAGAAAATAGATAAAAAAACGTAAATATAATATAAATAAATTATAAATAAATTGATATTGGATATTGATGTTAATGGTATAAATGATATATTAATTATATATCATATATACGATATATAATATATAATGATATTATATAAACTAATAAAGTTATTAATATACTAAATAATTGTTAAAACTAAATAATTGCTAAAATGGATAATTATATTAATAAAAAATATATGCCAAAATTCATATATATTAATAAGAATCTAATATATTGGAAATATAGATATATTAATGGCTAATATATAAAAGCTAAGATCCTTATGGTTTACTTATTAAGTTCCTATGTACTATTTCTGTTTCTTTTACGTGAGCCCGCTTAGCTCAGAGGTTAGAGCATCGCATTTGTAATGCGATGGTCATCGGTTCGATTCCGATAGCTGGCTTTTTTCTATATTTAATTTTTGTTTAATTTTTTACATAATTGATAGATAATCTCTCGAAATATTGAAAAGACTCCTTCTTTTTTGTTTTTCAAATCTCGGGTCGCTTGTCTATTATGTCGCGACAACTTTCAACTATGAATAAAAAAAACAGATTGAAGATATTAGATCTCTACAGAGCAAATCATAAAACGTAGCTTTCTTTAGCTTCTTATCCTATATATATATATATAATCTGAATATTATATTGATACAATTCTTTTACTGCTTTCTGCTTTGTAGTACTTCAGTGGATTTAGCTTTGCTTTGTTTCTTTTTTTATTTAGTTCAGTCTTAATTTATATATTTATTCTTTCAATATTGAAATTTCCATTTTAATAAATAAAGGAGTCTTTATGTCTCGTTACCGAGGACCTCGTTTCAAAAAAATACGCCGTCTGGGTGCTTTACCGGGACTAACTAGTAAAAGACCTAGATCCGGAAGTGATCTTAAAAACCAATTGCGTTCTGGGAAAAGATCACAATATCGTATTCGTCTAGAAGAAAAACAGAAATTGCGTTTTCATTATGGTCTGACAGAGCGACAATTACTTAGATATGTACATATCGCTGGAAAAGCAAAAGGATCAACCGGTCAGGTTTTACTACAACTACTTGAGATGCGTTTGGATAACATTATTTTTCGATTGGGTATGGCTTCGACCATTCCTGGAGCCAGGCAATTAGTTAATCATAGACATATTTTAGTTAATGGTCGTATAGTAGATATACCAAGTTATCGTTGCAAACCCCGAGATATTATTACTACGAAAGATAAACAAAGATCGAAAGCTCTGGTTCAAAATTATATGGCTTCGTCCTCCCGCGAGCAATTGCCAAAACATTTGACTGTTGACTCATCCCAATCTAAAGGATTAGTAAATCAAATAATAGATAGTAAATGGGTCGGTTTGAAAATTAATGAGTTGTTAGTCGTAGAATATTATTCCCGTCAGACTTGAACCTAACGAAAAAGGGGTTCGAATAATTTAGCCCCTTTCTTTCGCTAAAGTAAATAGATCTAAGGGCGGGCCTTGATCCGTATTTTTTCACGTATGACAAATGGATCGGAGATAAGGTAAGATTGGAATTTTTCGGTACCTATATTTTACGTACTACAGTAATTAGGAATAGAAAATCCCTATCAAATAAGGGCCTTAACTGTTGGAATAGGAATAATGGTATCAATTCTTATTTGATTTGATACATTGTGGTCGGTAGTGTTGGCAAATTAGATGAAGATGCAAAACAAAAACGGAAAGAGAGGGATTCGAACCCTCGGTAAACAAAAAGCCTACATAGCAGTTCCAATGCTACGCCTTGAACCGCTCGGCCATCTTTCCGGCATAATCTTATTATTGACCAGAAACCGAATGAATAGCGAGTTATTCATATTATTGCAGTACAGATAGGGCCTATCTATTCTAATAGAAATAAAAAACTGAAATTTTCAAAAAAGAAAAATATTATATTCCTTTCCTTTTTTTAAGTTCGAGAATTAAAAAAAGATTAAAGATTTTGGATTTCTGTTCTCCTTCTTCAAAAAGGAACAATTTTAGTAGAAAGCCCATATCTTTTTTTTTTTAGAATTAGTCTGTTTTTATGTTATTTCGTACTGTGTAATTCCTTTGTCCGTGAGATCATTTTCCCGGGGGAAAATGAGAAGAATTATAGAATGGATTGCTAATTATGCCTAGATCTCGTATAAATGGAAATTTTATTGATAAGACCTCCTCAATTATAGCCAATATCTTATTACAAATAATTCCAACAACTTCAGGAGAAAAAGAGGCATTTACCTATTACAGAGATGGTGCGATTTGATTCTTTTTTCTTGTTTTTTTAAGTCCTTAGTCTAAAGAGACATGATTCAAGATCGAAAAACAAAATTATTGAAATAAAGCTACGCTTCGTGAAGGTGAAGTTTGGGGAGATAGAACAATTCCTTCTGTCGTGTATCCTCGATTGATGCAACCTCAGATGCTTTAATTGTCGATTTTAGTATTGAGCGAAAGGTTACACCCATGGGTTCTGTATTGCGATTGCGTGCGGCCCAGTCCCGCTTACTATACTAGTACCAATGGGCAGCATAGGGGAAGAAGCACTACACCCAGGAATCAACAATATGAAAACTTTGTTATAAATTACCCCTTTTCCTCATAGATATCAGGACTAATAAGAATGGTTGGGACAACAAACATCCATCTCGTTCGTACTTTGGATACCCGTATAGCCATCGAAGATCGTTGAAGTGACTAATTCCTGGAAAAATAAGGGGCGTTGAGAACAAAAAAATTGTTGGAGTTACCATTTCTATCTAGCACTAATAGGATTGGTGTTAAAAAAAAAAGCTCTTGCAGGAAGGCTGGCTAGAAATTTCTTGTAAAGATACTAGCCCCTGTCAGTTCATTATGGGAATATTTCCATAGATTACATTATTCACCTTAGAGTACTATGCACAGAAGGGAGGAGCCGTATGAGATGAAAATCTCACGTACGGTTCTGGAGCGGAGATTCTTTGAATAGAATGAACGACCGTAACGGATGTCGGCTCAATCTGAAGGGAATTATGCGGAAGCTTTACAGAATTATTATGAAGCTACGCGACCAGAAATTGATCCCTATGATCGAAGTTATATACTCTATAACATAGGACTTATACACACAAGCAACGGGGAGCATACGAAGGCTTTAGAATACTATTTCCGGGCACTAGAACGAAACCCGTTCTTACCACAAGCTTTTAATAATATGGCCGTGATCTGTCATTACGTGCGACTATCTCCACTATAGAAAGAAGGAAAAAAGATCAAATATACTAGTAAATACTATAAAAAATAGGCTTTCTACATACGCATCGTCCAAAGCAACGATTTTTATAAGCTGTAGCAAGGAAAAAGACTTCGCGGGAAGCAAAATATGAAGAAATAAATGGGTACCGGCCTATATACTTATATTCTATGGATAAAGAATCGAATTGATAGAGGAAGCGCCGTAAAGATCAATTAGCTTTAGATCGATACAATAAGAACTGCTTACTTATCTCATGATATGAGATAAAAGTTAGGAATCAACTTATGTAATAGAGTCGATCCACTAAAGTATTGAGCAGCGGTGTAGCATCAAATCCCAAAGATAGTAAGTCTTCTTTTTTATGGAAGAAAGTCTTTTTCAAAAATTCTATATGAATTTACTATATGAAACCGAGATAGTTACCTTTCAGAAAATTCTGATAATAATAATATAGGAAGATACCTATGTTTTATTCTTCTGAAATAAAGGTGGGAGAAAAGATAAAACTGATTTATTGATTAAAATTAGAGTTTGAAACTTATGTAATTAACTTCTTCTGGTTAACCCAAGAAAATATGGAATAGGTTTCCAAAAAAGAGAATTTAGATAGGCTAGATTAAGATAAGATGGGACGCCAAAAGAATTGATTGCGGAGCCGTATGAGATAGGAAACTCTCAAGTACGGTTCTAAGGAAAGGAATTTGCTTACCTATTCCGACCGGGGAGAACAGGCCATTCGACAGGGTGATTCTGAAATTGCGGAGGCTTGGTTTGATCAAGCTGCTGAGTATTGGAAACAAGCTATAGCGCTTACTCCAGGTAATTATATTGAAGCACATAATTGGTTGAAGATCACAAGGCGATTCGAATAAGACCACTCTCTTTTTTAATTTGGTTGTTGGATACATCAATTAAATAAAATAAATAAAATAGAACGTTTCCCTGAAAAAATCCAATCAAGGAATTTCATTATATCCTTTTCTAAAATCATTCTATTTTGTAGGGCGCGTTATAAGAATAAATGATAGGGATACAATATAGAATGAATATAGCTAATAAAAGATACCTTCTTTCTAATGTAATGGCTAAATATAAATATCAGAATGTATCTTATTAATTACTAATGAATGATTTTCTAATTTGTAATAGACTAATAAGGTAAAGGTATTATGCTGCATATGAAGTAGATTCATATAGTCACTTATACATACATTTATGAATATAACTATAACTAGACTAAGTTGCACAATAAAATAGGTTTTTCGTCACATCATGAAAGGCTTTAAAGGATTAAAAAATAGGTCCGTTGAGCGCCAAATCGCTATGTCATAATAGATCCGAACACTTGCCCCAAATCGATTTCAATATGATAATTGCTCTAGTGAATAACTAAAAAAAATAGATGGGAGATAAGAAAGACAAGAATTGATCATAAATATCTATCTCTCAGAGGTTCACTAAAAACTTTACTATTGGCGGGTCTCTTTGTATGTGTTGTCCGGAAAGAGGAGGACTCAATGATTATTCGTTCGCCGGAACCAGAAGTGAAAATTGTGGTGGATAGGGATCCCGTAAAAACGTCTTTCGAAGAATGGGCCAGACCGGGCCATTTCTCAAGAACAATAGCTAAGGGTCCTGATACTACTACTTGGATCTGGAATCTACATGCTGATGCTCACGATTTCGATAGTCATACCAGTGATTTGGAAGAAATCTCTCGAAAAGTATTTAGTGCTCATTTCGGTCAACTCTC